TGACTGAAATGCACGATCTTCACAGGTATCGCTTTTCACGATACCTAAACCTAAAAGGTGGAATAGCGATTTTCGAACCATTTCCTATAAGAGAATGGTTTCCATTACTTTGAGAAATGGATTCTATATCAAACTATAGCTATTGCATTAAAGAAGAAAAGAAACTAATAGAACTCGAAGACGCGGAATGGTAGTGAATAGAGAAAAAGATTCTTCTGATTTTCTTGTTCCTGAAAATATTCTATCTATCTCCTAGACGCTGTAGAGAATTGAGAATTTTCATGTCTTTCAATTCTCGTACTCGTAATTGGAAAGTTACGGAAGGAGATCCATCATTTTGCAATGAAAACAACATAAAAAACTCTGGACAATTTCGAAATCAGACCAAGCGTCTTAATACATATGCAAAAAAATTCATTATTGGCCCACCGTTGATTACAAGATTTAGCTTTTATGAATCGCTATTGCTTTGATACGAATAATGGCAGTCGTTTCAGTATGTTAAGGATACAGATGTATCCACAATTCATTTAGAGTTACTTAATAGCCTATTTCTTATACTATATCTCTCTCCCGTGAAATTCTCGAGCCGAAAGATGGTTGCATATGCTGTGTTTCATTTTGCTAAATGATATCAATTAAATGATGTATCAATTCTATAAATTGGATATAGCAATAAATAAATCAGCAAAATTCTTTTATTTTAGATAGAAGAAACATTTCTTCTATCTAAAATAAACATTTCTTCTATCTAAAATAAAAGAATGTACCCTTCTATCCAAATCCAATTTGCATCGATAAAATAAATCCAAATTATAGATTCCAGCAGTAGATGAATAATTGAAAATTTTTGTGTGTACGAGATTCGAATAACTTCAAAATAACTGACATAATTTTTTATTTTTCCTGATCAGAAAAATACATGAAAAAGAAAGGAGGTAGAAAAATTTTTTGATTTATGGTTAAAGAAGAAAAACAAGAAAACAGGGGTTCTGTTGAATTTCAAGTATTCAGTTTCACCAATAAGATACGGAGACTTGCTTCACATTTGGAATTACACAAAAAAGATTTTTCATCGGAAAGAGGTCTACGAAGACTTTTGGGAAAACGTCAACGTTTGCTGGTTTATTTGGCAAAGAAAAATAGAGTACGTTATAAGAAATTAATAAGTCAGTTGGATATTCGGGAGAAGTAATTTAATCGTTCGAATTTTTTTTTCTTATTTTATTAGTAGTCTTATAGTAGTCTTAGATTTTGCATTTTGATGAACCTCGTTTTGAGGAATTCATGGAATAATGAATTAAGGAAGAAAAAAGAATAGGAACAAAGATACATAACATACAAGAAAGAATAGATAAGACGATATTCGACCGCCCCCCACATATTTAATTTCTTCTCCTATACAAAAACTAGCAAGACCTACTCCATTGATAATTCCATCAATAACACCTCTATCAAAAAAATGCGTTAGTTCGGCCAATCTTCTTATACCTAGGATAAAGAGCCTAGTATAGAAAATATCTATATAACCGCGATTATATGACCAGCTGTATACCCTTTTTTTTACTTCATCCAAAAATAACTTTTTTTGATTCCCTTTTACAAGAGAATTTTTAAAATTTAAATTCTGAAAAAAAGAATAAGCGGATCCGTAGCATATATATGCTATGAATAGACCAAAAATAGCTAAACTTACAGAAGAAATTGCATTAGTGATAAATTCATATGAATTTATGGAAGAATTAGAACTTTCCTGGAAAAAGCTTATTGAAGGGGTTAGCCACTTTGATAATATAGTTAACTCCGATGTTCCATTATCCATTACTCCATTATCAAAATGGATTCCTATAGATCCAATGAACAAAGTAAAAAGGAGTAATATAAGAAGAGGAAATAGCATAGTATTTCCGGTTTCGCGAGGATAAACAAAAGTATTTTTAGCCCCAAAGGAAGTACTAAAGAATCCTATCCTATTTCTTGTATTACCAGGAATTTGGGGTATATTTTGTGAAAAAAAAGAAACTTCACTCTTCATTGTTGATAAAACAAAATCTCTATTGACTCCTTTGGGTATGCTTTTTCCCCATAAGGATATTGAATACAACGAACCTTCTTTAGTACTACTGTAAGTTTGAAAATGAACACGCAAATATCCATCAAAAGTAAGTAAATATATTCGAAACATATAAAATGCAGTTAATCCTGCAGTAAAAGAAGCTATTATTCCAAAAAAGGGTGAATACAACCAACTATTACTAAGGATTTCATCTTTGGACCAGAAACAAGCAAGAGGTGGAATACCACAAAGAGAAAGTGTACCGCATAAAAAAGTAGTTTTTGTAATAGGAACATACTTTTTTAAACCACCCATAAGAACCATATTCTGACTTTTATCTGGTGAATATCCAACAAGAGGTTCCATTGAATGAATAACGGATCCGGATCCCAAGAACAATAAAGCTTTCGAATAAGCATGAGTGATCAAATGGAATAAAGCTGCTTGATAAGAACCTATACCTAGAGCTAACATCATATAACCTAATTGAGACATTGTCGAATAGGCTAAGCTTCTTTTAATATCTCTCTGAGCAAGAGCTAAAGTCGCTCCTAAGAAAAGTGTTATTGTACCCACTAAGGAAATGAAACTCATTATAAAAGGTAGGGATATGAAAAGAGGAAGAAGTCGAGCTAGAAGAAAAATCCCCGCAGCAACCATAGTTGCTGCGTGTATAAGAGCCGAAATGGGAGTGGGGCCTTCCATAGCATCGGGTAACCATACGTGAAGAGGGAATTGCGCGGATTTTGCAACTGCACCAAGAAATAATAAAAAAGCACATAAAGTAGTAAGTAATGAATTAATCCCATTATTAGGAATCCAGTTATTAGCTATTTTGAACAAATCCCGAAACTCTAAACTACCTGTTATCCAAAAAAAACCTAAAATTCCTAATAACAAACCAAAATCCCCTACACGATTAGTTACAAAAGCTTTTTGACAAGCACTCGCTGCAATTGGTCGTGTAAACCAAAAGCCTATCAATAAATAGGAACACATTCCCACAAGTTCCCAAAAAAAATAAATTTGTATCAAATTGGAACTAGTAACCAATCCCAACATAGAAGTATTAAAAAAACTTATATAAACGAAAAATCTCAAATATCCTTCATCGTGAGACATATAATCGTCACTATAAATAAGAACCAAGATTCCTACAGTAGTAATTAGTATTAACATAATAGAAGTAAGGGGGTCGATCAAGTATCCAAATTCTAAAGAAAAATCATTATTGATGGTCCAAGACCATAGATATTGATAGATCGAACTCCCTTTTATTTGTTGAATAGACAAGTGAACTGAGAATACCAGAGCTATACTTAAGAGTAAAACACTAGGAAAAGCCCATATACGACGAAGATTTTTTGTTGCTGTCGGAATAAGAAAAAGCCCAAACCCCATTGACATAATAACTGGAAGCGGGAGAAGGGGGATTACCCAGGCATATTGATATGTATGTTCCATAAGAAAATAAATAGCAATTTTAATTTTAGTTGAAATTTCTAATTCTTTTTTTCTAGAAAATTGTTTCCGATTCACCAAACCTATTCGTATTTCTTTCTAAAGGAATTAAAAAAACAAAATAAGAATAAGAGAAAATACTGGAATTCCTATTTTTTCCAAATTTGTCTCATTGAAATATTCCAAAATTCAGAATGGGGGTTAGTTGCTTAAATTCTAAAAGTCAATCAAAGAATTTTGTTATTTAGTTAGTAGATAAAAAAAGATATTTATTAAAAAAAAAAAATGGAATAAGTTCACTTTCTATTCCTATTCTTTTTTTTTTTCTGTTAAAATGAAATAGCTCTCTTATTTTGTAACTGATTGTTTGAATTTTACCTTCATTTTATCTCCCCATATTATATGAGATGAGGGCTTATCCCCCATACCTTAGATTTATATATGGAGTATATTTGATATATAAATTAAATTGATATAAATAGAAAACCCTTGTATATAATATATCTTTGTATATATTGTATATTATTAAAACAAAGTATAAAATATATATGAAAAATACCCGAAAACTCTTGTCTTATTCACATTAGACAAAATGAAGTAAAAAATAATTTCAAATTTCATTATTTTTCAGTATCTAAGTACTAAGTATAAATACTAAGAAAAAATAGAAAGAAGGATTGATTTGCGGCAATAAATGTCTTTCACATACAACTAGAAAAAACTAATTCCCTTTTTGAATGGCAGTTCCAAAAAAGCGTACTTCGATGTCAAAAAAGCGTATTCGTAAAAATATTTGGAAGAAAAAAACTTATTTTTCCATAGTACAATCTTATTCCTTAGCAAAATCAAGATCATTTTTGAGCGGCAACGAGCATCCAAAACCAAAAGGTTTTTCTGGGTAACAAACAAATAATCAGGTTTTGGAATATCTGAATTGACCGATCTCAAAGAAATTCCAATTATTTAATATGAATGGATAATTTGGATTAATTAATGAATGTACTTTTATGTGTCGAATTCCTGGGTACAATATTCTTAGAACTAATCCTTCCGTTATAAAGAACAAAAGTTTTGGTATATTATGTCCTCAGTATTCTTTTCCTATCAAAGTGGATAATGGAATCCTCCTATTTTTTACGAGGATTCCATTATCAAAAGTAGAGTATTCTTACAATAGGATTTTAAATTTCTACCTATCTTATCTCTTATCCAAAATTCACAAACAATAAGACTGGTAAATTGTATTAATAAGAGCTTAAACGTTTTGACTCTAGAAACTTTTCAAAATACAAAACTCTTTGTACTTAATGATGAAATTCTAATTTTCCTAAATTCTATGGATTCCCCCAATCTCGACGATTCACGAGAAAATAACTATTATTCTTTTAAGTTAACTATTATTTTAAGTTAGCCGCCATGGTGAAATTGGTAGACACGCTGCTCTTAGGAAGCAGTGCTCAAGCATCTCGGTTCGAGTCCGAGTGGCGGCATTCTCGAAAAAGAATACAATAGATTAGAAAATGGATTCAATTCGAAATTTCCAATTTTGTAACGGGACCTTCTTCTTATGCTATTTGCAACTTTAGAACATATACTAACTCATATCTCTTTCTCAACTATTTCAATTGTGATTACGATTCATTTGATAACCTTATTAGTTCGTGAACTTAGGGGATTACATGATTCGTCAGAAAAAGGAATGATAGCTACTTTTTTCTCTATAACAGGATTCTTAGTTTCTCGTTGGATTTCTTCGGGGCATTTTCCATTAAGTAATTTATACGAGTCATTGATCTTCCTTTCATGGGCTCTGTATATTCTTCATACTATTCCTAAGATACAGAACTCTAAAAATGATTTAAGCGCAATAACTACGCCAAGTACTATTTTAACGCAAGGCTTTGCCACGTCAGGTCTTTTAACTGAAATGCATCAATCTACAATACTAGTACCTGCTCTACAATCTCAGTGGTTAATGATGCATGTCAGTATGATGTTACTAAGCTATGCAACTCTTTTGTGTGGATCCTTATTATCCGCCGCTCTTCTAATCATTAGATTTCGAAAGAATTTTGATTTCTTTGCTATTTTATTTAGTGAGATTGAATATTTCTATGCAAAAAGAAGTGCTTTAAAAAGCACCTCTTTTACTTCATTTCCAAATTATTACAAATATCAATTAACTGAGCGTTTGGATTCTTGGAGTTATCGTGTTATTAGTCTAGGGTTTACCCTTTTAACCATAGGTATTCTTTGTGGAGCAGTATGGGCTAATGAGGCGTGGGGATCCTATTGGAATTGGGATCCTAAGGAAACTTGGGCATTTATTACCTGGACCATATTTGCAATTTATTTACATAGTAGAACAAATCCAAATTGGAAGGGTACGAATTCCGCATTTGTAGCTTCGATAGGATTTCTTATAATTTGGATCTGCTATTTTGGTATCAATCTTTTAGGAATAGGTTTACATAGTTATGGTTCATTTACATTACCATCTAAATGATTACATAACATAAAACATTTCTAAAATGAGGTTTTTTTCCTTGATTTGAGAACCCCTTTGAACGTCTTTTCAAAGGGGTTCCCAAAAATTCGAAATAGATCTAATTAGACTTTTTGACTTTTTTCGGAATTTTTTGGTTTTTCCATTATGAAATATAGAGCCGACTAGTTAAAAAAAAAAGAAAATCCTATTTAGGATAATAATTGGATAAGAGAGCCTCTACCCTGTCAACGGATAGCGAAAGAACAAAATCTGGATAAATACCGATTCCTATTACTGGTAAAAAGATACAGATTAAAAGAAAAAGTTCTCGTGGTCCAGAATCCACAAAATTTGCGTTTGGAACATGAAATAACTTGTATCCATAGAACATCTGGCGTAACATAGATAATAAATAAATAGGAGTTAATATCATTCCAATTGCCATTATAAAAATAATTAGCATTTTTGGCATTAACATAAATTTTGGACTAGTAATTAGTCCAAAAAATACTACTAATTCTGCAACAAAACCGCTCATTCCTGGTAAGGCAAGAGAAGCCATTGAAAAGCTACTAAACATAGTAAACATTTTTGGCATTGGTATAGATATTCCCCCCAGTTCTTCGAGATAAACAAGACGCATTCTATCACAAGCCGTTCCTGCCAAGAAAAATAGTGTAGCACCAATAAATCCATGAGATAATATTTGTAAAATAGCTCCATTTAGTCCAATGTTGGTTATGGAACCAATTCCTATAATTATGAAACCCATGTGAGATACGGAGGAGTAGGCTATTCTTTTTTTGAAATTTCGTTGACCAAGAGAAGTTGAAGCTGCATAGATTATTTGCACCGCTCCTATTATTACCAACCAGGGCGAAAATAGATAATGAGCATGAGGTAACAATTCCATATTGATCCGAATCAATCCGTATGCTCCCATCTTTAATAGGATTCCCGCTAAAAGCATACATGTACTGTAATGTGCTTCCCCGTGGGTATCTGGTAACCACGTATGTAGAGGTATAATTGGCAATTTGACAGCATAAGCAATAAGAAAGCCAAAATAAAGTAATATTTCCAATGTTGCGGGGTATGATTGATTAATCAATCGTTCCAAATCTAATCTTGGTTCGTTGGAACCATATAAGCCCATACCCAGAACCCCGATTAAGAAAAAAATCGAACCGCCTGCAGTATACAAAATAAACTTGGTAGCTGAATATAGACGCCTCTTTCCCCCCCACATGGATAAAAGTAAGTAAACAGGAATTAATTCTAACTCCCACATGATAAAAAAAAGTAAAAGGTCTCGTGAAGAGAATAATCCTATTTGACCGCTATACATTGCTAGCATCAGGAAATAGAATAATCGTGAATTCCGGGTAATTGGCCAAGCGGCTAAAGTAGCTAAAGTAGTGATAAATCCTGTCAATAAGATAGATCCTAATGAAAGTCCATCGATTCCCAATCTCCAGTGGAAATCAAAAACATCTATCCATTTAGAATCCTCCCTTAATTGGATTAAAGGATCCTCTAATTGGAAATGATAACAGAATGCATAAGTCATTAGAAGGAATTCTAATAAACAAATAGATATAGTATACCACCTAACGATTTTGTTTCCTTTATGGGGTAAAAAGAAAATTAATGAACCTGCAAATATCGGCAAAACAACAAGTATTGTTAACCAAGGAAAATAACTCATGATAAAGTAATAAAGACAAGATACGTTTTGACCAGAAAAGCCCATGCTCGATTATTTTGAGCACAGGCTTCTTCGGTAAAGAGGAATCAGACGATTCAAGTGGAGTTTTTTGTAACGTATCAATAAGATAGAGCCATGCTGCGGGTTGTTTCAGGCCCCAAATAAACGCGGACACTTAAAAAATCTGTTGGGCAGGCGGATTCGCATCTCTTACAACCCACACAATCTTCGGTTCTCGGCGCGGAAGCAATTTGCTTGGCTTTACATCCATCCCAAGGTATCATTTCTAATACATCTGTTGGACAAGCTCGTACGCATTGAGTGCATCCTATACATGTATCATAAATTTTTACAGAATGTGACATTGGATCTAGAAATTTCCCTTTCAACATAACAATTTTCGATCTGGTAAAAATGAAATTAGTACTATATAAGTTATATGTATTGTAGACACCAGACGAAGCAATGGTTTATCCAAACTTTAATAAATAATGCAATATATTTCTTAATCTGTTTGTGAGAAAGCGTGAAAAGAGCCAAGAGACTTGAATTTACGGCTTCAACAGTCAAGTCATAATTATATGAATTCTACATACTAATTCGAATTAGCCAATAAATTGGCTATTATCTTTGCAATATAAATTATTGCAATTTGAATATTGCAATATCAATGAATTGCAAAAATGCAAAATTCAATAAGTAAAAAAGAATACTCTGAAATAACCTACTTAAAAAATGTGTATTCTCAAATAAAAATAAGAAAAGAGGACTCAAATATTATTAATCTTAATGTTCCATATTATTATATATGCGCCTTTGTTTAGGGGATTCTATGTCTAATTATTCAAAAAATTCGATTGATTGATACGAGTTGATTTCCTGTTACGATGAATAGAAGAAAGAATGGATAGTCCAATAGCTGCTTCAGCAGCCGCAAGGGCTATAACAAAAATAGCGAAAATGTCTCCTTTTAATTGGCGACTATCAAATAAAGCAGAAAATGTTACGAGATTTAGATTAATTGAATTCAGTATAAGTTCAAGACATATTAGAGCTCTAACCATGTTTCGGCTTGTAATCAATCCATAGATACCAATCGAGAATAAATAGACACTCAAAAAAAGTACATGCTCAAACATCATTAACTAACTCCTTATCAATCTCGATTCATTTCAATATTAGGACAAGAATTGAACCGATTCAATTAATTAGAATAGAACAATTACGCAACAAAAGAGAAAAGAAAGTATTTGTTGTGTTGACAGTAGATGGATTTTACTAAATCAAAATTGTTTTATTCTTTAGTTATTTTTTTAGATTTGAAATTCTAAGAATTTATTATTGTCGAGCCATAGTAATTGCACCTATTAAAGAAACTAGAAGAATTAGGGAAATGAGTTCAAACGGAAGATAAAAATCGGTTGCTAAATGAATCCCAATTTGTTGAACGTTATTTATGAGACCCTGTTCTACTATTTGGTTTGATCTTGTAGTCCAAAGAATTCCATACCATGACGTATCTGGGATAGTAGTCATTAGTGAAAAAGGAATAGTTATAGAAACGAGTAAAGTAAACCCATCTCCAATAGTCCAATAATTATTATCTTTAGACCACTCTGAGCCATTTACAAACATTACAGCAAATATGATCAAGACATTTATGGCTCCCACATAAATAAGAAGTTGTGCGACAGCTACAAAGTAGGAATTCAATAAAAAATAGAATAAGGATATGCAAACAAGAACTAATCCCAGCGAAAAGGCAGAATAAATTGGGTTGGTAAGTAATACTACTCCTAGACCCCCTAGTAGAAGAACAAATCCCCCAAATAGCACAAGAATCTCATGTATTGGTCCAGGTAAATCCATTATGGATAAGAAGAAATTAATAGTATAAAATTTTTCATGAACTGACTAAAACTAAAAGATTCAAGGAAAGGAAAAGGGATTAGGATATTTATATATAAATTGTATAGTTAGAAATCACATCACAAAATCTACTCTCATTTTAAATCATTAATAATTTGTAATAAGCAGTAGTTATTCATTTTTCTTTATAGTTAGTAAAAAACTATTGAATTTTTCTAACAAAAAAATCTTAGTACCTAGTAATCAGTAATCGTTCTTGAATTCCAAGATTTTTCTTCGTCCATTTTACTTTGAGGCGAATTCCTAATTGTTTGAATTGTGTAATCTCCCATTATGGAGACGGGTAACCGACTCAAAGCAATTTGATTGTAATTCAATTCATGACGATCATAAGTAGAAAGTTCGTATTCTTCAGTCATTGATAAACAGTTTGTCGGACAATATTCAACACAGTTACCACAAAATATACAAACTCCAAAATCAATACTATAATTAAGTAATTGTTTCTTTTTAATATCCTTTTCAAATCTCCAATCCACAAGGGGTAGATCTATTGGGCATACACGAACACATACTTCACAAGCAATACATTTATCAAATTCAAAGTGTATTCGCCCGCGGAAACGCTCTGATGTAATTGATTTTTCATAAGGGTAGTGAATCGTTATAGGTAAACGATTTGTGTGAGATAAGGTAATTATGAAACCTTGACCAATGTATCTTGCGGCACGTATTGTTTGTTGACCATAACTAATGAACCCAGTTATCATAGGGAACATATTCTAAATATCTATGAAAAAGGTATGTTTCTTTCTCTTGTTTGAGAGAACTTTTGTGTTGAAGATATTCTTGCTGTTATTGTATTATCTTATTTATAGTGAAACTAGTTGGGAAGAGGTTGTTAATAAGAGATTGCCCAGAGAAATAGGTAAAAGAAATTTCCATCCAAGATTTAATAACTGATCCATTCTCATCCGGGGTAAAGTCCATCTTATTGTGATAGAAATGAAGATAAATAAAAAAGCTTTAGTTAATGTAATAAAGATACCCATTATCATTTCAAAAATTCCCACAATTTTATTCATTTGGAAAAATCCAAAAAAAGATATATAGGGAATAGAAAAATTCCACCCGCCTAAGTAGAGAACAGTTACAAATAAGGAGGAAACTAATAAATTTAGGTAAGAAGCAAGATAAAATAAACCATATTTAATACCGGAATATTCAGTTTGATAACCCGCTACTAATTCTTCCTCTGCTTCTGGTAAATCGAAGGGTAATCTTTCACATTCTGCCAAAGAAGAAATTAGAAAAACTAGAAAACCTATAGGCTGACGCCAAAGATTCCATCCAAAAAAACCATATTTTGACTGTGCTTCAACTATATCAACCGTACTTGAACTGTTAGATAATCATAGTCGATGATAACATCAAAGTTCCCACCGCTATTCCAAAACCGTACATGAAACCTTAGCTTCATACGGCTCCTCTATGATCAGAAAAAAGAATTATTTTCTTTTCGATCTTATCCCCCCGACGCGGATTAGGTAAGATAAAATTTATTAGAAAGTCCTAAATTAGACCAAAGCAATTCCGTCTGCTAAAATAATAAAAAAGCGCTTCCGAATTGATCTTATCCTTTATATAATAAAATGACAGTTTTTTCTTGTTCAGTAATAACTTAATATTGGAATAAAACACTCGTTATAGCAATTAATAAATGAAACGAATTGGATATTAGTTCATGACAAATTCAATTCTGTATGAATATAGATAAAAGAAAGAATAAATAAAGATCCTTTTTTCTATTGCATTACATATCTTTGTCCTATTCCTCTTTCCCGGGGAAGGGTATACTTAAAAAGAAATAAAGGGTTAATTCGTTCTTGATAGCTATTTCCTTAACAAGTGAATGGGAATATACTCTGGATCGGAATCCGAAGAAAGTACTACTTGATCATTTCCACCAATTTCAAGTCCTTATTATGATTCCTTTTATGAGAAAAAATGTCTAATGATTTAGATTCTCTCATTACTAATCCTTTATGTACTTTAGTGTTCCTAATCCCTCACTAACTTTTTATAGATTCTTTTATATGGTTCTAACTTCTAGTAATAACTAAAAATATTCTAGTAATGGAATTCCATATCGCGAATCCTTTATTCTTGCCCGCTTCAAGATATGATGACTAATCAAACAATCTCAATCTTGGGGTAAAGAGTTTACACTGCTTATGTTTACTTCCACTTTTTCTTGTTCTTGTACGTAGGAAATGAGATTTTTTATTTTTACTACAAATTAATAAGCTGTTTTGTTTCACTCATATAGCTATCTAGTTTAACTTACCAACCTGAATACAGAATATGAAAAGGAAAAGAAGTATTCAATGGATTTTAGAGTAAAAGCTCCCTTTTTATCGAATCACACGTAGAGATATTGCTAGCACACAAAAAGTTAATGGTATTTCATAACTAATAGATTGAGCAGCTGCTCGTAGACCACCTGAAAAAGAATATTTATTATTTGAGCTATATCCTGCCATAAGAAGACCAATAGGAGCAATACTTGAAATGGCAATCCATAAAAAAACGCCAATACTAAGATCAGCTAAAACAAAACGATATCCAAAAGGGATAACTAAAAAACTTAATAAAACGGATATGACTGCTATAGAGGGTCCAATGCTAAATAAAGGGATCTCTCCTCGGGATGGGAGGATATCCTCTTTTAAAAGCAGCTTAGTGCCATCTGCTATAGCTTGAAGCAGCCCTAGGGGGCCGGCATATTCGGGACCAATACGTTGTTGTATCGATGCGGATATTTCTCTTTCTAACCACACAATTACAAGTACTTCTATTGTGATTCCTAGTAGGAGGGTCAAAATAGGTAGAATCCATATTAGTCCATAGACTTCTTTTAATAATTCCGATTTCGAAAAAGAATTGATAGTTTCTACCTCTACCCTATCTATTATCATTTCAACGATCAACTTCCCCCATAATGATATCTATACTACCTAATATCGTCATGATATCAGCCAATTTCATTTTTTTAACTAGCTGAGGAAGAATTTGTAAATTAATAAAACCGGGCGGGCGGATTTTCCATCTCCAAGGGAAAAGACTGTCATCTCCTACCAGATAAATTCCTAATTCACCTTTTGGAGCTTCTACTCTTACATAAAGTTCTTGCTTTGATAATTCAAAATTTGGGGAAGGTTTTTTACCAAGAAATCTATATTCAAAATCATTCCATTCCGAATTCTTTGCTTTCTTAAAGCGTCGGGCTTCTAAATTCTCATAGGGACCCCCGGGAATTTTCTCGATAGCCTGTTGAATAATTTTGATGGATTCCTTCATTTCACCAATTCGTACTAAATAGCGAGCTAACGAATCCCCTTCTTTTTGCCATTGGACTTTCCAATCGAGTTGATTGTAAGACTCATAAGGATCAATTTTACGAAGATCCCATTGTATTCCAGAAGCTCGTAACATTGGTCCCGATAAGCCCCAATTTACAGCTTCTTCTCCGCTAATAAAACCTACTCCTTCAACTCGTTCTAAAAAAATAGGATTCTGTGTAATAAGTTGTTGATATTCAACAACTCCCCGTAAAAAATAATCGCAGAAATCTAAACATTTATCCATCCATCCATAAGGTAGATCGGCTGCTACTCCTCCGATGCGAAAGTAATTATGCATCATTCGCATACCTGTAGCAGCTTCAAATAGATCATATATCAATTCTCTCTCTCTAAAGATGTAGAAAAAAGGAGTCTGTGCGCCGAGATCCGCCATAAAAGGTCCAAGCCATAACAAATGAGAAGCTATACGGCTCAATTCTAACATAATTACCCGAATATAGCTGGCTCTTTGAGGTATTTGAATATTCTCTAAGAATTCTGGTGCATTTACCGTTATTGCTTCTGTAAACATAGTAGCTAAATAATCCCACCGTGTTACATAAGGCAAGTATTGTATAATAGTTCTGTTTTCTGCGATTTTTTCCATTCCTCTGTGTAAATACCCTAATACGGGTTCACAATCAACAACATCTTCACCATCGAGAGTAACGATCAATCGAAGAACACCGTGCATTGATGGGTGCTGAGGGCCCATATTAACTATCATTAAATCTTTTCTTGTAAACGGTAGACTCATATTCTTTTTTCTTCCTTAATTCATTATTCCATGAATTCCTCAAAACGAGGTTCATCAAAATGCAAAATCTAAGACTACTATAAGACTACTAATAAAATAAGAAAAAAAAATTCGAACGATTAAATTACTTCTCCCGAATATCCAACTGACTTATTAATTTCTTATAACGTACTCTATTTTTCTTTGCCAAATAAACCAGCAAACGTTGACGTTTTCCCAAAAGTCTTCGTAGACCTCTTTCCGATGAAAAATCTTTTTTGTGTAATTCCAAATGTGAAGCAAGTCTCCGTATCTTATTGGTGAAACTGAATACTTGAAATTCAACAGAACCCCTGTTTTCTTGTTTTTCTTCTTTAACCATAAATCAAAAAATTTTTCTACCTCCTTTCTTTTTCATGTATTTTTCTGATCAGGAAAAATAAAAAATTATGTCAGTTATTTTGAAGTTATTCGAATCTCGTACACACAAAAATTTTCAATTATTCATCTACTGCTGGAATCTATAATTTGGATTTATTTTATCGATGCAAATTGGATTTGGATAGAAGGGTACATTCTTTTATTTTAGATAGAAGAAATGTTTATTTTAGATAGAAGAAATGTTTCTTCTATCTAAAATAAAAGAATTTTGCTGATTTATTTATTGCTATATCCAATTTATAGAATTGATACATCATTTAATTGATATCATTTAGCAAAATGAAACACAGCATATGCAACCATCTTTCGGCTCGAGAATTTCACGGGAGAGAGATATAGTATAAGAAATAGGCTATTAAGTAACTCTAAATGAATTGTGGATACATCTGTATCCTTAACATACTGAAACGACTGCCATTATTCGTATCAAAGCAATAGCGATTCATAAAAGCTAAATCTTGTAATCAACGGTGGGCCAATAATGAATTTTTTTGCATATGTATTAAGACGCTTGGTCTGATTTCGAAATTGTCCAGAGTTTTTTATGTTGTTTTCATTGCAAAATGATGGATCTCCTTCCGTAACTTTCCAATTACGAGTACGAGAATTGAAAGACATGAAAATTCTCAATTCTCTACAGCGTCTAGGAGATAGATAGAATATTTTCAGGAACAAGAAAATCAGAAGAATCTTTTTCTCTATTCACTACCATTCCGCGTCTTCGAGTTCTATTAGTTTCTTTTCTTCTTTAATGCAATAGCTATAGTTTGATATAGAATCCATTTCTCAAAGTAATGGAAACCATTCTCTTATAGGAAATGGTTCGAAAATCGCTAT